TTAATCGATTCATAACCTTTCGAGCGCACCCAATATATATTCGAACCCCTTTTACTTGCAGGAGTACATCTTGGATCTGTCAATTATGTTATGGCCGGAGTCCTACTCATGGTGACCTGGTCGAGTTGGGAGAAGCCGTAGGTATTATTGCGGGTCAATCAATTGGGGAACCGGGGACTCAACTAACATTAAGAACTTTTCATACCGGCGGAGTATTCACAGGTGGTACTGCCGAACATGTACGAGCTCCCTCTAATGGAAAAATAAAATTTGATGAGGATTTGGTTCATCCCACACGTACCCGTCATGGGCATCCTGCTTTTCTATGTTTTATAGACTTGTATGTAACTATTGAGAGTCGAGATATTCTACATAATGTGAAAATTCCAACAAAAAGCTTGATTTTAGTTCAAAATGATCAATATGTAGAATCAGAACAAGTGATTGCCGAGATTCGTGCCGGAACGTCCACTTTTCATTTTAAAGAGAGGGTTCGAAAACATATTTATTCTGAGTCAGAAGGAGAAATGCACTGGAGTACTGATGGCTATCATGCGCCCGAATATCCATATAGTAATGTTCATCTATTACCAAAAACAAGTCATTTATGGATATTAGCAGGAGGTCTATGCAGATCCAATATAGTGTCTTTTTCACTCCACAAGGATCAAGATCAAATGAATGCTAATTCTTTTTCTCTCCAAGAAAGATATATCTTTGATCTCTCACTGACTAATGATCAAGTAAGACATAAATTCTTGGAGACTCTTGTTAAAAAAGATAGGGAAATTCTTGACTATTCAAAACCTTATCGAATCATATCCAAGGGTCATTGGAATCTCATAGAGCCTTCTACTTCTATTCGTCAAGAGAATTCCTTGGCAAAAAAGCGAAGAAATAGATTTGTGATTCCCTTACAATATGATAAAGAACAAGAAAAGAAACTAATACCCTGTTTTGGTATTTCGATGAAAATACCTATAAATGGTATTTTACGTAGAAATAGTATTCTTGCTTATTTTGATGATCCGCGATACAGAAGAAGCAGTTCGGGAATTACTAAATATGGGATTGTCGAAGTAGATTCAATCGTAAAAAAAGAGGATTTGATTGAGTATCGAGGAGCAAAAGAATTTAGTCCGAAATACCAAATGCAAATGAAAGTAGATCGATTTTTTTTCATTCCCGAGGAAGTGCATATCTTACCCGGATCTTCGCCCATAATGGTCCGGAACAATAGTATCGTTGGAGTAGATACACGACTTGCTTTAAATAGAAATATAAGAAGTCGAGTAGGTGGATTAGTCCGAGTGGAGAGAAAAAAAAAAAGTATGGAACTGAAAATCTTTTCTGGAGATATTCATTTTTCTGGAGAGGTGGATAAAATATTTAGGCACAGTGGAATTTTGATACCACCAGGAATGGAAAAAAAAGATTCTAAAGGATCAAAAAAATTGAAAAATTGGATCTATGTCCAACGGATTACACCTACCAAAAAAAAGTATTTTGTTTTGGTTCGGTCCGTAGTCACATACGAAATAGCTGATGGGATAAATTTAGCAACACTTTTCTCTCAGGATCTCTTGCAGGAAAAGGATAATGTCCAACTTCGAATTGTCAATTATATACTTTATGGAAATGGCAAGTCAATTCGAGGAATTTCTCACACAAGTATTCAATTAGTTCGGGCTTGCTTAGTATTGACTTGGGACCAAGAAAAAAAGAGTTCTATAGAAGAAGAGGTTCATGCTTCTTTTGTTGAAATAAGGACAAATGATCTGCTTCGTGATTTCATCCGAATTGAGTTAGTAAAGTCCACTATTTCGTATACCGTAAAAAGGTATGATATGGCAGGTTCGGGATTTATTTCCAATAATGGATTAGATCGTACCCATATCAATCCTTTTGATTCCAAGGTGAAGATTCAATCATTTCTCCAACATCAGGGAACTCTTGGTACGTTGTTGAATCGAAATAAGGAATGCCAATCTTTCCTATTTTTGTCATCATCCAATTGTTCTCGAATTGATCCCTTCAATACTTCGAGATATAATAATGCGACAAAAGAATCGGATCCCATGACTCCAATTAGGGATTTGTTGGGTCCTTTAGGTACTATTGTGCCTAAAATAGTATATTTTCGTTCATCTTACTATTTAAGAACTTATAATCAAGTCTTTTTAAAGAAAGATTTTTTACTTGAAAATTTTCAACAGACTTTCCAAGTGCTTCAAGTACTTCCATTTCAATACTGTTTCCTAGATGAAAATAGTAGGATTTATAATCCCGATCCATGCAGTAACATCATTTGGAATTCATTCCATTTGAATTGGTGTTTTCTCCATCACGATTCTTGTGAAGAGGCATGGACAATAATTAGCCTTGGACAATTCCTTTGTGAAAATGTATGTCTATTTAAATACGGATCACGCATAAAAAAATCTGGTCAAATTTTAATTGTTCATGTTGACTCTTTAGTTATAAGATCAGCTAAGCCCTATTTGGTCACTCCAGGAGCAACGGTTCATGGCCATTATGGGGAAACCTTTTATGAAGGAGATACATTAATTACATTTATATATGAAAAATCGAGATCTGGTGACATAACGCAAGGTCTTCCAAAAGTGGAACAAATCTTAGAAGTTCGTTCAATTGATTCAATATCGATGAACCTCGAAAGAAGAGTTCAAGGTTGGGACGAACGTATCCGAAGGATTCTTGGGATCCCCTGGGGATTCTTGATTGGAGCTGAACTAACCATAGCCCAAAGTCGTATCTCTTTGGTTAATAAGATCCAAAAGGTTTATCGATCCCAGGGGGTACAGATCCATAATAGACATATAGAGATTATTATACGTCAAGTAACATCAAGAGTTTTGGTTTCAGAAGATGGAATGTCTAATGTTTTTTTACCTGGGGAATTTATTGGATTGTTGCGAGCAGAGCGAGCAGGGCGCGTTTTGGACGAAGCGATCTGTTATCGGACAATCTTATTGGGAATAACGAAATCATCTCTGAATACTCAAAGTTTCATATCCGAAGCGAGTTTTCAAGAAACTGCTCGAGTTTTAGCAAAAGCTGCTCTACGAGGTCGTATTGATTGGTTGAAAGGCCTGAAAGAGAACGTTGTTCTGGGGGGGATTATACCGGTTGGTACCGGATTCAAAAAATTAGTACATCGTTCAAAGCAAGACAAAAACATTCATTTGAAAATCAAAAGGAAGAATCTATTCGAGTTGGAAATGAGAGATATCTTGTTACACCATAGAGAATTATTTTGTTCTTGTGCCCCAAACACTTTCCATGAGACATCAGACCAATCATTTACGTAATGGAATTTACTAATTCCTAACAAGAGGTTCATTCTTTTTACTTTCACTCTCTGGTCCGATTATGGATTTCGTAATCAATGAAATAAAAAATAATAAAGAATGAAATTCATGGTTTGGGTCGTAGATCAATGGTCAATCCTGGTAGAAGGTTCCGTCGGAACAATTATTTATTTCACAAGGTACTGAATCTCTTTGAAAAAGAAAAAAGAAAAAGAGAAAGTGTGGGAAAATGGGAAGACGATATTGGAACATCAATTTGGAAGAAATGATGGAAGCAGGAGTTCATTTTGGTCATGGTACTAATAAATGGAATCCTAGAATGGCTCCTTACATCTCTGCAAAGCGTAAAGGTATTCATATTACAAATCTTACTATAACTGCTCGTTTTTTATCAGAAGCCTGCGATTTAGTTTTTGATGCAGCAAGCAGGGGAAAAAAATTCTTAATCGTTGGCACCAAAAAGAAAGCAGCGGATTTAGTAGCATCAGCAGCAATAAGGGCTCGATGTCATTATGTTAATAAAAAATGGCTTGGTGGTATGTTAACGAATTGGTCTACTACAGAAACAAGACTTCAGAAGTTCCGGGACTTAAGAGCAGAACAAAAGATGGGGAAACTCAATCGTCTCCCCAAAGGAGATGCAGCAATGTTGAAGAGAAAGTTATCTACCTTGCAAACATATCTGGGTGGGATCAAATATATGACGGGATTGCCCGATATTGTAATTATCGTTGATCAGCAAGAAGAATATACGGTTCTTCGAGAATGTGTCATTTTGGGTATTCCGACGATTTGTTTAATCGATACAAATTGTGACCCAGATCTTGCAGATATTTCTATTCCGGCCAACGATGATGCTATAGCTTCGATTCGATTGATTCTTACCAAATTAGTATCTGCAATTTGTGAAGGCCGTTCTAGTTATATAAAAAAGAGTTGATTATCTTCTTATTAATCTTATCATTAAGAAGAAGAAGATTAGTTTGTTTTTGGTGAACTCTCTTTTATTGTTACTATTTTGGTTTGCATCTTTTGGAGTTTGAACTATGTTTTGAATATTGAATAATATTGAAAAGATCAAATGATTGGTATTTTTTTATGTGATTTCTCGGTATCCGAAATATACGATTCATAACTTCAATTCATGAATGAACATAGATTAATTGAGAAAGAGATGGTTGAATCAAAATAATTCCTTTTTTGAAGTTCGATTTATCTTAGAGGACAATATGAATGTTATACCATGTTCCATTAAAACACTTAAAGGGTTATACGATATATCAGGTGTAGAAGTAGGCCAACATTTATATTGGCAAATAGGAGGTTTACAAATTCATGCCCAAGTACTTATCACTTCTTGGGTTGTAATTGCTATCTTATTAGGTTCAGTCATCATAGCTGTTCGGAATCCACAAACCATTCCGACCGACGGTCAGAATTTCTTCGAATATGTCCTTGAATTTATTCAAGACTTGAGCAAAACCCAGATTGGAGAGGAGTATGGTCCTTGGGTTCCATTTATTGGAACGATGTTCCTATTTATTTTTGTTTCTAACTGGTCAGGTGCTCTTTTACCTTGGAAAATCATAAAGTTACCTCATGGGGAGTTAGCTGCGCCCACGAATGATATAAATACTACTGTTGCTTTAGCTTTACCCACGTCAGTGGCATATTTCTATGCGGGTCTTAGCAAAAAAGGATTGGGATATTTCGGGAAATACATTCAACCAACTCCAATACTTTTACCAATTAATATTTTAGAAGATTTCACAAAACCTTTATCTCTTAGTTTTCGACTTTTCGGGAATATATTGGCTGATGAATTAGTGGTTGTTGTTCTTGTTTCTTTAGTGCCTTCAGTAGTTCCTATACCTGTCATGTTTCTTGGATTATTTACAAGTGGTATTCAAGCTCTTATTTTTGCAACTCTGGCTGCGGCTTATATAGGTGAATCCATGGAGGGTCATCATTGACTAACTTTCGAAATAGTCTTTTTTGAAGCTTATCCCAATTTAAGCAATGCAGGGGGTTCAATATAATCCACTGGGTTGGAGAAGAAAATGCAAATAGCTACATGTATGTATATATGAAGAAAGATAGATGATATTGCAGGATTTGGAAGAGAAAGAAGGGTTGGGGATCCTACTACATATATGTATATGTAATGCCTATGAGTATCAATCCTTGTGTATGTTTCGAAGAATGGTTACAGAATACGATTTCATAGAAGAAAAAGTGCAGGTGATTTACGTTATGGAAGAATAAAAGTATATGTTATTTACTAGTTAGATAGTAATTACCCCTATCTCTTTGTTTCTAGCCCACTGCATTTAGATGGATTCCCATATCAGTCCTTTTTCTATTTTGTCTGTGATTGTGAATTGAATGAAAGAGAAAGAATAGAATAGCTTATAAACAAGGAAACGCAATGACTAAAACCGTATACATATCTATTTACATAAGGTTACATAAGGTAGAAAGGAAAAACGGCATATCGAAGTAGTTCTGAAAATTCATGAATATTCTGAATTACATTTGGAGTTTTTAGCTACTTCGACTTAATTGGTTGGTTGTATCATTAACCATTTCTCTTTTTGGTGCGAGGAACTTACCATGAATCCACTTATTTCTGCCGCTTCCGTTATTGCTGCTGGATTGGCTGTAGGGCTTGCTTCTATCGGACCTGGGGTTGGTCAAGGTACTGCTGCGGGCCAAGCTGTAGAAGGTATTGCGAGACAACCAGAAGCAGAGGGTAAAATACGAGGTACTTTATTGCTTAGTCTGGCTTTTATGGAAGCTTTAACAATTTATGGACTGGTCGTGGCATTAGCTCTTTTATTTGCAAATCCTTTTGTTTAATGTTTCATTTCATCGTAGAATAAAAATGTAAAAAAAAAGAAGAATAAAAACATAACCATAACTAATAAATTTGAGAATTCTCAAATTAATAATAAGCGGAGTGATACAAAAAGAACTCTGTTCTTTGTTAGTCCTATCTATAAGGGGAAAGCATATGAAAAATATAACCGATTCTTTTGTTTCCGCGGGGCACTGGCCATCCGCTGGGAGTTTCGAGTTTAATACCGATATTTTAGCAACAAATCCAATAAATCTAAGCGTAGTGCTGGGTGTATTGATTTTTTTTGGAAAGGGAGTGTGTGCGAGTTGTGTATTTCAAGAATAGGTTGGATTTAACCGGCTGCACTTTCTTTATATTTATGTATTATTATTTATAGCAGAAATAGGAACAAAGGGTGCACAATCTCGACGAATTACTTCGGAATTGGATTTCATTCAGAAATCATATGTAAGAACCATAGCATTTCGTGACTAATTGGTAAATGAACTTTGATTCTCTATCAACCAATAATGTTGAGGTCTTTTACATGGTTAAAGATAAATTGTTTGAAGTCCAGGCACAGCATAGCATGGTACTCTTTCTACCGCTACGTTAGTACCAAAATGGTTTAAAAATGATAAAAATAAAAAAGGAATAATTGGGAATTTATCCGATGTAGAACACTCATATGGATAAAATTATTTGAACAATTCACTGGAAAGATGGGTATCTTCCTCCCTTTTTTATCCACTGCCGAATCGACGACCTATGTATTGTATTTGTATAAAATTTATTTGTATAAAAAAGAGAATTTTTTGGATGAAAAAAATCGAAATCTCATTCTAATAATAATGAGAATGAAGTAATGAAGTTTATAATTCTATTCAATTCTATTTCTATTCTATTAGAATTTTGATCTAATTTATCATAGCATATAAAGAAGAAAGAATAGAATTCTTTCTTCTTTAAAATCTTTTTTTTTTTTTGAAAGAAGTTGTAAATAAAGAACAAATAAAGAAACAACTTTGCTGACAATTTTTTATTTTTTGTCTGGTCTGAAGAGTCCTCCTAAGATTCTGAGATCAGTTTCGATATATTTGAATATGAACAGAAAAGAGAGGATAGGCTCATTCCATTCAAAGATATGGGAATGCCCATCAATCAAAGAAAAGATAAAAGAAACAATTGAGCGTGAGAGCCAAATGAATCGAAAGATTCATGTTTGGTTCGGGAAGAGATATTATAGCTGTGAAATGAATGGAAAAATAATCTACTTTCATTAAATGATTTATTAGATAAGCGAAAACAGAGGATCTTGAGTACTATTCG